TCTTATTCACTGGTTTGTATATATATATTTTTTTTTTCAAAGGGGACAATAAAAAAGCACGCGATTTCAAACCTAAATAGAAATGTTTTCGAACTAGTATAATCCTTTATAAATCTTTGAAAAGAAATATATATTCAAATAAAAAAATTAGAAGTGATTAAATAATATTACTAAGTTACTGTCAAAAAAAATTATTTGTCTTTTTTTATTACTACTAAATAAAATTTTATTGTGATTTTATGCAGATACAGAAAAAGTGAATTATAATTCCGTATTACAATAATTTATATACATATATTAAGAATAGAACAAAGATTTACACGACAAAAAAATACTTAATATTAATTATATAATAAAAAAAACTTTACCTAAAACAAAGTTATTTGAGTTTGAGTATTTAGGATTGTTAAAGAATGGATTTTCATTATGGAATTTAGTTATTGTCTTCCAGTACACTAAGTGAGCTTTTTTTATTTATATTTGTAAGAAAGATTATTATAATCGATATGTTTTTTTTACATATGATGTGAAGAAATCTTATAATTTTTTTGATAATATAATCTATCAGTATAAATTAATTAAATGAGTACTCTCGTACGGATTTCAAACGTAAAAAAAAAAAAGTCAAAAGTTTGGTTTGAAACTTTTGAATGTCTTTTTTGTTTTGAAAATAATATATAATAAAATTTGAAAGAAAAAAATAACTCGATATGGAGTACGAAAGAATAGAATAATAAATGTCTTTGACATCCAATTATACCACTGAAAATTTTTTTTTCATTTTTGAATGGCAGTTCCAAAAAAACGTACTTCTATCTCGAAAAAACGTATTCGTAAAAAAATTTGGAAAAGGAAGGGATATTGGACATCGTTGAAAGCTTTTTCGTTAGGGAAATCACTTTCTACAGGTAATTCAAAAAGTTTTTTTGTACAGCAAAATAAATAAAAAACACTATAATAATTAGAATTAGCCTAACTTCAAAACCAATTTTTTAAAATAAATATAAAACCAAATAGGAACCAAAAGAAGAAAAAAAGACAATATATAGATAAAAAGGAAAGGTTCACATTTTTTTTTAGTTCCAAAAAGGGGATTCGTATTTTCCCCATTACTACCTTGATGCAATAATAAATAAAGATCTTTTATTTCCTCTTAATGAGGAAATAAAAGATCTTTAAATTAATTACTTTATAAATTAATTACTTTAAGTGATCAAAAAATCTTATGTTTGTACTGTTTGTACAATATAAAAAGATACATCAAAAAAAAGATTTTGATAATTTTTTTTCTCTTGAGCACTTAGGAAAATCTAATTTTAGTTAAAATTTCTAAGAGTTTTGAAAAAGTTTTAATTTTTCGAAAAAGCATTTTTTTTATCAGATAAATATAAATGAAAAAAAAATGCTAAAGAGCATTTAGAGTTTTGTCTTTGGGTTGAAGTTCCAACTACTTGAATTTAGTTACATTTTTCATTGTATTCTAGAAAAAATATAAAGGACAAAAAGTGAATTTAAATAATTTTAAATAACTCTGATAAAAAAAAAGATCTTAATTGAATTTAAACCCCAATACCTATTTAAAAAAGTTTAAATTGATTAAATCAATTGGAAATTTGAATCAATTGGCTTCTTTATTTAAATTTGAATCTCGACGATTGAATAAAAACTTGTTAGTATTGTTTTGAACAAGTTGCCGCTATGGTGAAATTGGTAGACACGCTGCTCTTAGGAAGCAGTGCTAGAGCATCTCGGTTCGAGTCCGAGTAGCGGCATAAGATCTTATAAAAGAGATATTATAAGTTTTATAATCAAAATAAAACCCGACTCTTTTTCTAAAATCGGGTAAAACCTAGTATTAATTTTTTAATTTTTAACAAATTTTTTATGATTTTTTCAATTTTAGAGCATATATTAACTCATATATCTTTTTCGGTCGTTTCAATTGTACTGACAATTTATTTTTTCACTTTATTAGTTAATTTAGATGAAATCATAGGATTTTTTGATTCATCAGATAAAGGAATCATAATTACGTTTTTTGGTATAACAGGATTATTGTTCACTCGTTGGATTTATTCAGGACATTTTCCATTAAGTAATTTATATGAATCATTAATTTTTCTTTCGTGGGCTTTTTCAATTATTCATATGGTTTCCTATTTTAATAAAAAACAACAAAATCACTTAAACGCAATAACTGCGCCAAGTGCTCTTTTTATTCAGGGTTTTGCTACTTCAGGTCTTTTAAACAAAATGCCTCAGTCTGCAATATTAGTACCAGCTCTCCAGTCCCAGTGGTTAATGATGCACGTAAGTATGATGATATTAGGCTATGGCGCTCTGTTATGCGGATCATTATTATCAATAGCTCTTCTAGTGATTACATTTCGCAAAGTCGGACCCGCTTTTTGGAAAAAGAATATAAAAAAAAAATTTTTATTAAATGAATTATTTTCTTTTGATGTACTTTACTACATAAATGAAAGAAATTCTATTGTACTACAACAAAACATTAATTTTAGTTTTTCTAGAAATTATTATAGGTATCAACTGATTCAACAATTAGATTATTGGAGTTTTCGTATTATTAGTCTTGGATTTATCTTTTTAACCGTCGGCATTCTTTCAGGAGCTGTCTGGGCTAATGAGACATGGGGTTCATATTGGAACTGGGATCCAAAAGAAACTTGGGCATTTATTACTTGGACTATATTCGCAATTTATTTACATATTAAAACAAATAGGAATGTTAGGGGTATAAATTCTGCAATTGTGGCTTCGATAGGTTTTCTTGTAATTTGGATATGCTATTTTGGCGTCAATCTTTTAGGAATAGGTTTACATAGTTATGGTTCATTTACATCGAATTAAAGTAACAAACAAAAAGGAATCCAAATTTAAATAAAAAAAATAGCATCTATATCTAACTTCATATAAGTGAAGAAATCTCATTTAGTTTTAGTAGTAAACCATCAAGAACCTTTTGAATCAAGTAGTACAATGATTCAAAAGGTTCTCACAATACAAAGACCAAAGACTTCTGATTACAATTCACTTTAATGCTTTTTTTTATTTCCTGAAAACTATCCATAAAAATAATTAGATAAAATGGATTCGACCTTGTCACTTGCTAATGAGAGCACAAAATCAGGATAAATCCCAATACCAATTATGGGTAGAAGAATAGAGATTGAAAGAAATAACTCTCGGGGTCCAGAATCAAAAAAAGAAAAGTTTTTGACATTAATTAACTTGTATCCATAGAACATTTGGCGTGACATAGATAATAAATATATAGGAGTTAATATCATTCCAATTGCCATTACAAAAATAATTAAAATTTTGGAAATTAAGAAATATTTTTGGCTGGTAATTATTCCAAAAAAAACGATTAATTCTGCAACAAAACCACTCATGCCCGGCAATGCAAGGGAAGCCATCGATAAGATAGTGAACATTGTAAATATTTTTGGAATGGAGATAGCCATTCCACCCATTTCATCAAGATAAACAAGCCTAATTCTATCATAACTCGTTCCTGCCAAGAAAAAAAGTGCAGCGCCAATAAACCCATGAGAAATTATTTGTAAAATAGCTCCATTAAGTCCAGGATCCGTTATAGAACTAATACCTATAATTATAAAACCCATGTGAGATACAGAAGAATAGGCTATTCTCTTTTTTAAATTACGTTGACCGGGAGATGTTGAAGCTGCATAAATTATTTGGATTGTACCGACTACCATCAACCAAGGAGAAAACATAGAATGAGCGTGGGGTAATAATTCCATATTGATTCGAACCAACCCATATGCTCCCATTTTTAATAAGATTCCAGCGAGAAGCATACAGGTACTGTAATGTGCCTCACCGTGGGTGTCAGGTAACCAAGTATGTAAAGGTATAATCGGCGATTTGACGGCAAAAGCAATAAGAAATCCAATATAAAAAAGTATTTCGAGTGTAACAGGATAGGATTGATTAGCTAAGAGTTCTAAATTTAATGTTGGTTCGTTCGAACCATATAAACTTATACCTAAAACTCCTATTAATAAAAAAATAGAACTTCCTGCCGTGTACAAAATAAATTTTGTAGCTGAATACAGACGTTTCTTTCCACCCCACATGGATAAAAGTAGATAAACGGGAATTAATTCTAATTCCCACATGATGAAAAAAAGTAGAAGATCCCGAGAAGAAAATGATCCTATTTGACCGCTGTACATTGCTAACATCAGGAAATGGAATAATCGGGAATCCCGAGTAACTGGAAAAGCCGCTAAAGTGGCTAAAGTAGTAATAAATCCCGTCAGTAAAATCGTTCCTATAGAAAGTCCATCTATTCCCATTCTCCAGTCAAAATCAAAAAAATTGATCCATTTATAATCTTCAGACAGTTGAATTAATGGATCGTCCATTTTAAAATTATAACAAAAAGCGTAGGTCGTTAGAAGAAGTTCTAAGATACAAATGCATATAGTATACCATTTATTGACTTTATTTCCCCTATGCGGGAGAAATAACATTAATGAACCAGCAGATATTGGAAAAACAACAATTATTGTTAACCAAGGAAAATCATTCGTGGTAAAGACAAGATACACCAGGTCCAAAGAACGCGTACTCAAAAAAAATATATAAATAAAAAAATATAATTTAACTTTTTTGAGTACGAGTACTTGTCAATAAAAAAAATAAAATGTATTCTAAATTTATTCAAATGAGGTTTTCGGTAACGTATCAATAAGCTAGACCCATACTTCGAGTTGTTTCATGCCATAAATAAACTCGAACGCTCAAAAAATCCGTTGGACAGGCGGACTCACATCTCTTACAACCAACACAATCCTCGGTTCTTGGAGCAGAAGCTATTTGCTTAGCTTTACATCCATCCCAAGGTATCATTTCTAATACGTCTGTAGGGCATGCTCGGACACATTGAGTACATCCTATACAGGTATCATAAATTTTTACTGAATGTGACATAGGATCAATAGTTTTTTGAATGTCATAAATTTTCAATCTAGTAAACTTCTAACTGAATGATATATTAAAATACTAGATGAAGCAATGATTTCCTTTAATAGAATTTTTGTAATGAATTCTGGCTCAATTGATAAAAAATGGGGCTAAAATACTTTGATTTCTTATATTTTTACAAATATAATCTAGTAGGTCATAACCTATCATATATGCAAATTTCAATCTATAATTTTTTTATTTATGCTACTTATTTAATAAGGTCGATTGATTTATGCGAGTTGATTTTCTGTTACGATAAATTGACGAGACTATAGCTAATCCAATAGCTGCTTCAGCGGCTGCAATTGCTATAACAAAAATGCAGAAAATATCCCCTTTTAGTTGGGAATTATCAAAAAAATCAGAAAATGTTACGAAATTCATATTAACTGCATTGAGTATAAGTTCAAGACACATAAGAGCCCTAACCATATTTCGACTCGTGATCAATCCATAAAGACCGATCAAAAATAAATAGGCACTCAAAACAAGTACATGTTCGAGTATCATTCAGCAACTCCTTATCAATTTTGATTCATTTCAATATGAAAAATAACTCCCATCAACTAGAATATAACAAAAAAGTACGAATAAAAACAATATTAGGTAAAAAAATTTTTCAAATATATATCAAATATAAAAATTGATCCTTAAAATATGAAATAGTATTAAATCAAATTTAATTGAATGAACGGAAAAAACCATAACATACACAAAGTTTTCTTTGGTCTTTACTAATTCGAACATTTTTTATTGACGAGCCACAGAGATTGCACCTATCAAAGCAACTAAAAGAATTATTGAAATGAGTTCAAATGGCAGAAAAAAATCTGTTGATAAATGAATTCCTATTTGTTGACTATTACTTATTAAATCTTGCTCTAGAATCTGGTTTAATCTTGTAGTCCAAATAACCCCGTACCATGACGTATCGAGAATAGTAGACATTAATAAAAAAAGAATAGTTGTACAAACCAACGAAGTAATCCCATTCCCAACGGTCCACAGATTGAAATCTGTGGAATATTCTGACTCATTCATGAACATCACAGCAAATATGATTAAAACATTTATGGCCCCCACGTAAATAAGGAGTTGTGCAGCAGCTACAAAATGGGAATTTGATAGAATATACAAGAAAGATATACAAACAAGAACAAATCCTAAGGAAAAGGCTGAAAATATTGGGTTGGGAAGTAATACCACTCCCAGACCTCCTACTATAAGACCGGATCCCAGAAAAACTAAAAGAAAATCATGTATTGGTCCAGGCAAATCCATTATATTATTAAAATAAGAAAAAAATCGAAATCCTTTTCATGACCTTATTAATTTAACCAGGAAATTTGTTTTTAATATGTTTCTAATAGAGTGAAATTAGAATCTAATGGATATGAATTGATGTAGATACAATTATTAGACAGTTTCTCTTTTTTTATTCTAAAGTGTATTTTCAACCTATCTATTTCAAGAAAGTAATTACGAATATATTATATTAAAAGAATGCGCCTTAATACTTAATATTATTATATAAATACAATACAAGTTTTTCATTAAATTCTTTATATAATTCAACAATTTTGAATTCTTTTTTTAATCAAATTAAAGGGTTTACCTCATTTTTTGTTTGAGGTGAATTCAAAATTGTTCGAATAGTGTAATCGTCAATTACTGACATTGGTAAACGACCCAAAGCTATTTGATTATAATTCAATTCGTGACGATCATAAGTGGAAAATTCATATTCTTCAGTCATTGACAAACAATTTGTTGGACAATACTCAACACAATTACCACAAAATATACAAATTCCAAAATCAATACTGTAATTAAGCAATCGTTTTTTTCGAATATTAGTTTCCAATTTCCAATCAACAACAGGCAAATCTATAGGACATACTCGAACACATACTTCACAAGCAATGCATTTATCAAATTCAAAATGGATTCGACCGCGGAAACGTTCCGATGTTATTAATTTTTCATAGGGATATTGAATAGTTACAGGTAAACGATTTGTGTGGGATAAGGTAATCATGAAACCTTGACCAATATACCTTGCAGCTCGTAGGGTTTGTTGACCATAATTCATGAACCCAGTTATCATAGGAAGCATATTGTAATTATCTCTGAATAATTTTATCTTTGTTTCTTTCTCTTGTTTAAAACAAATAATGAATATATTGGATTCATTTTCAATTTAGAGTGAGAAGAGTTGGAAAGAAGTTGTTAATAATAGATTACCAAGGGAAATAGGTAAAAGAAATTTCCATCCAAGATTTAATAGTTGATCCATTCTTAGCCTAGGTAAAGTCCATCTTGTTGCGATAGAAATGAACAAGAACAAATAAGTTTTAGCTAATGTAATAAAGATACCAATTGTTGTTCCAAAAATTTGATTCCTTTGAAATAGCTCCAGAATAGATATATACGGAATAGAAATATTCCAACCGCCTAAGTATAGAACTGTTACAAATAATGAGGAAATTAATAGATTTAGATAAGAAGCAACGTAAAATAAACCAAATTTGATACCTGAATATTCAGTTTGATAACCTGCTATTAATTCTTCTTCCGCTTCTGGTAAATCAAACGGTAACCTCTCGCATTCTGCTAGGGAAGAAATTAGAAAAATGATAAAACCTATAGGTTGACGCCACAAATTCCATCCCCAAAAACCATATTTTGATTGTGCTTCAACTATATCAACTGTACTTAAACTGTTAGATAATCCTAGTCGGCGATAACATTACTATTTTCACCGCTATTACAGAACCGTACATGAGGTCTTCGCCTCATACGGCTCCTCAGGGGCCATAAATAAATCTAAGGACCAGATTAGTCTCATTTAGATGGATATGATGTGTTCTAAAATGGATTAAATATATCTGGGGTCCCGAATTATACCAATGGAATTCTGTCTGCTCAAATTCTAAGAATAAAAGCGCTTCGGAATTCATCTCATCCTTTACAAATTTTAATTTCTATTTGTTGAGTAATAACTTAACCCTTTAATAAAATACTCTTTGTAAAAATAAAAATAGGTATTTCAGCCCATCGTGGTTTTCGATTACGAAAAAGAATTAGACATCCTATTAGTTTATTATTCATGACAGAAATTCTATTTTATTTTCGAAATATATGAAAAAAAATATCCTTGTTTCGTTCCTATTCTTCTTTCTTTTTTAGAAAAAAAAGTTGGTGGACTTATAAAAAATAAAGGATTATTTCGTTTCTGATAGTCATTACATTTGTCGGTGGATAGGAGCATACTCTGAATCGGAATCTTGGGGAGTACTGTCTGATCATTTCTACTAATTTCAAGCCCCAATTAACCTTCTTTTTTTTATCTTATGTTATGCATAAATATCCTTTTCAATTTGGTTAATCTCTATTACAAATTCTTTGTGTATTTTGGTGTTTCTAACCATCCACTTACTTTTACCTAATTGCCGCTCACTTTGTAATACATGTATGTTAATCTATATAACTGATAGTGAAAACGTCATCCGGTTAATATATTTAACCCGCTTCAAGGCAGGATGACTAATCAACCAACCTTGGGGTAAAGTGATTCTTACACTTATGTTTATTTCCGTTTAACCTTTCTACATAGGAAATGAGACTCAATTTTTCTTTTTACTGCTAATTTCTGAGCAGTTTTTTTTCACTCATATATAACTATCAAATTCCTTTTATTAAGATTAATTCGAAAGATAAATATAGATATTCCGTTTTTTAACTTATTCGTCTAGAAGAAACGGAATAGTCAAAATAAACGTTTATGTTTCAACGAATCGCACGTAGAGATATTGATAAAACACATAGAGTTAATGGTATTTCATAACTAATCGATTGGGCAGCAGCTCGCAGACCACCTAAAAAAGAATATTTATTATTTGATCCATATCCTGACATAAGAAGTCCAATAGGAGCAATACTTGAGATGGCAATCCATAAAAAAATACCGATATTGAGATCCGCTAAAACAAGGTGATTGCTAAAGGGAATTACTGAATAACTTAGTAAAATGGAGATAACTGCTATAGATGGTCCAATACTAAATAAAGGAGTATTTCCTCTAGATGGACGAAGATTTTCTTTGAAAAGTAGTTTTGTCCCGTCGGCTAGAGCTTGAAGAATTCCCAACGGGCCGGCGTATTCAGGTCCAATACGTTGTTGTATCCCTGCAGATATTTCTCTTTCTAACCACACAATTACTAGTACACCTGTTATGATTCCCAATACAAGAGAAAATATAGGGACAAATATCCATATAAGTCCATAGACCTCTTTTAAAGATTCCAATCTAACAAAAGAATTTATAGTTTGGACTGCTGTTGCATAAATTATCATTTTAACGATCAACTTCTCCCATAATTATATCTATGCTACCGAGTATCGTCATAATATCAGCCAATTTCATTCTTTTAACTAGTTCAGGAAGAATTTGCAAATTAATAAAACCCGGTGGTCGGATTTTCCATCTCCAAGGAAAACCGCTTTGATCTCCTATGAGAAAAATTCCCAACTCCCCTTTTGGAGCTTCAACTCTTACATAAAGTTCTTGTTTCGATAATTCAAAAGTAGGAGAAGGTTTTTTACTAATGAATCGATATTCAAAATCATTCCATTCTGGATTCCTTTTTCTATCAAAGCCCCTGCTTTCTAAATTCTCATAGGGACCCCCTGGAAGTCCTTCCAGAGCCTGTTGAATAATTTTTATGGATTCTGTCATTTCGCTAAGTCGTACTAAATAACGAGCTAATGAATCTCCTTGTTTTTGCCACTGAATTTCCCATTCAAATTCATCGTAAGACTCATAACGATCAACTTTACGAAGATCCCATGGTATTCCGGATGCGCGTAGCATTGGTCCGGATAAACCCCAATTTATTGCTTCTTCCCCACCAATAATCCCAACTCCTTCAACCCGTTCTAAAAAAATAGGATTTCGTGTAATGAGTTTTTGATATTCAACAACCTCTGTTAAAAAATAATCACAAAAATCCAAGCATTTATCTATCCAACCATAAGGTAAATCAGCCGCTATTCCTCCAATACGAAAAAAATTATGCATCATTCTCATACCGGTGGCAGCTTCGAATAGATCATATACAAATTCTCGTTCTCTGAAAATATAGAAAAAAGGAGTCTGTGCACCAATATCTGCCATAAAAGGGCCGAGCCATAACAGATGAGAAGCTATACGACTCAATTCCAGCATAATTACTCTGATATAGCTGGCCCTTTTAGGAACTTGAATATTTCCCAATTGTTCTGGTCCATTTACTGTTATTGCTTCTGTAAACATAGTAGCTAAATAATCCCAGCGCGTTACATAAGGTAAATATTGTATAATTGCTCGGTTTTCTGCAATTTTTTCCATTCCTCTGTGTAAATAACCCAATATGGGTTCACAGTCAACAACATCTTCACCATCTAGAGTAACAATTAAGCGAAGAACACCATGCATCGATGGGTGGTGAGGTCCCATATTGACTATCATAAGATCTTTTCCTGTAACTGGTCTCTTCATAAGTTTTTCCTTGATTCGTTCTGGCATGAATTAGATTGCTGAATAAAGAAGTTTATCAAAAAATTCAAGATCTAAAAAATTCACTAATTCACAATTTTTGAATTTAACGAGTTTTTAATTCCCGAATATTCAACTGATTAATTAATTCTTTATAACGTACTCTATTTTTTTTTGACAAATAAGCCAGCAGTCGTTGACGTTTTCCCAGAATTTTTCGTAGACCCCTCTGAGATAAATAATCTTTTCTGTGCAATTCCAAATGTGAAGTAAGTCTTCGTATCTTATTAGTGAAACTGAATACTTGAAATTCAACAGATCCCCTGTTTTCTTCTTTTTGTTCTTGAAATGAAATGAATGCATTTTTTATCATAAAAAGAAATCCTTCCCTTTTTAATATGAATTGAAAGATATGAATTTTACTGATCAGTAATAATAATGGTAGTTTTTTTGTACAAGGATCTGAATTTAATTATCAACTTCTTAATTCTTCATTTTATAAAAAAAATCTAAATTTAGATCTCAAAAAGGAGGATTCTGTTAATTTATTTATGGATCCGCTCTAATTGGTATCTATGTCATTGATTAAATTAATCTCATGTATAAAGATTGAATTTAAAACAATCCCTCATATTTGTGCATATAGTTGTTTTCATATACCGTAACTTATATATTATATATAGTAAAAAGGAGATCTATCATTAATAAATTGGAAATCGCGTATACATGCGTATTCTTATCATACTGAAATGATTTCCGTTAGTAGTATTAAACCAATAGCGATTCATACAAGCTAAATCTTCTAATCTAAAATTGGGCCAAAGAAAGGATTTTAAATTAATTAGGTTATTTTTATCCTTATCAAGATCTTTCTTTTTATGCAAAACTGTGGTCAAGTTTTGCATATTCTTATCAAATCTTGAATTTCTATCCCTCGCAGTTTTTTTTTTTAAGTTGAAACAAATTAGAATTCGAAATTCTCTACGTCGTTTAGGGGATAGAATATTTTCAGGGACAAAGAAATCATAATTATTTTTTTTTCTGTTTACAGTTTTGTTTTGATATTTTGTAATGGATTTTTCTATTTTTTTTTTATCAATATAGCTTTTTTTTTTGTATCTTTTACTTATTTTGTGTTTATTTTTATGAACCAATGACATACCTATGGTTCTATATATAATAAGTTGTCCATCGTTTTGTACAGACAAACGGATAGGTTCAATAATCAATATTCCTTTTTTCATTAATTTTGCAAAAGTGACATTTTTCTCAATCATTAGAATGTCTAGGCTCATCTCTCCTCTTTCAATAGAAGATATCGCTATTTCGTTTGGATTTTTTAGTCTAACTAAGAGACAGTATACTTTTACATTATTGAGAATTTTTTGATTAAAAAAACAATTCCATCGCAATTGAAAACGCGAATATCTTGTGAGAAATAAATCAAGTTCCGCTTCTGTATTGCTTTTGTATTGTTTTTTATTTTTAGGTTTTTTTATCGTTGATTCTGCAAAATTTTCTTCAATATTTTTTTCTTGGTTTGATAGAGCTGATTCGGGATTTCTTTTTTTTTCTTTATCTGATTCAAGCTCTACTTGACCGGCCGATTCTTTTTCTTCTTTATTCAGATTATAAAATCGAAGGGATTTTTTTGCATTTGATGGTATAAAACCTTTTTTCTTTCGAGTGATCTTTTTATTAACATTTATGTTTTCATTAAAATTTAAAAGCAGTAATTTGATTGGTATGACCCACGGTTTCATTTTATATGTACTAGAAAATAAGAAAAATTCTGGAAAGAAAAAAAATTCAAAATTTGTTATACGATGATTTAGTATTTCTTCATTCATTCCCATCCAATCAAAAAAGTTTCTTTTTTGATTAGCAAGACCCGTCTTAGTTTTTTTATTAATTCTTTGATAATTCTGAACTTTAGTATTAATATATTTTTTTTTACTCTTGGTATCAACCCATGGCTCAATATTTACTTTTTTTGTAAACCAAAAGTTAAGAATTCTCCAATCCAAATATTTTCTATGCCGAATTTCCCCTATACCCCGAATATTATATTTTTCTAGAAAAGAAGAGACTAAACAATTATCTAGGGCAATGCCTATAGACATGTCAAAATTTGTTTCTGTAGAATGAATAGATTTATAGCAAAAAAGATTATATATAGAATCTTTTTTTAAATTATGTTTTGGATTTAATAACGAGTCGGCCTCAAAAAAATTTTGTTTTTTGTAATTATCAAATTTCTTTTTTTCATATGAATCCTCTTTGGTTAAACTTGGATTTAGAACTAGAGAATCTTTATTTATTTTCTTTTTCCAATTTTGGGTTACTAATCTAGCCCATGCAATCCGGGGTAAGTTGTATTGATAATGACTTCGTAACCAGTTTTTCCATTGATTTACTTCGGAATTCAAAAAGGTTTTATTTTTCAATTCATAATGAAAGATTCCTTGTTCTTGAAAAAAAACCTTTATTTGATTCTTAACAAAAAAGGATGTTATGCATATGTTATATTCAAGAACAGCCTTTAATTTAGAAAAGTTACTAACTTGAATTTGTGATAATTTGTAAAATACATATGCTTGTGATAAAGAGCATAGGTCATAACTAATTTTTTTTTTATTGGATATTAAATTTTTTATAGTCGAAATAAAATAAATGGTATTTTTTTTTTTTTTTTTTTCTCCATTTTCTTCATTCTTGTAAATATATTTATCAAGAATTGTTTTTGTTGATTCAAAAAAAAGTTGTGTAGTAATTCTTGGAATATTAATGATACCTAGAAAAATAGCTATAGACAGTTGTTCGATGCAAAATTTTATAAAAAAAATGGATTTACGAATTAATCGGGTATTTTTTCTTTTGAATGTCTGCCAAAAATTTTTTGATGACTCCATTATTTTAGAATGATAACGCAGTTTGGTACAACTATTAGTTAGGTTTTGTTTTTCTTTTGAAATTTCTTCTATTTGATTTCTGATTGTCTTTATTCTATCAATCAAATTTTTTATTTTGTTTTCGCTAAGTGAAGAATTTGTCCACTCCATGGATTCTTTTTGAACAGATAGTTCATGAATCATTTGATTATTTATTATTGAATCTTTTTTAGTTTTATTTAATTCATATATTTCTTTCGGGCTAAATAATGGAATTAGATTTCGTTTTAAAAGGTCTTTTATTTTTCCTTTTATAAAAAGAAAGTTTTTGAGAATCCAGTTTTGAATTTCTTTTGCGACTTTTAGGAAAATTGTTGCTCTTTCTTTGAAAATCCTTACAGCCAGAGAACTCTTTGTTTTGATTCTTTTGATTCTTTTTTTTAATTCTTTAGAAATAGGTTCAAAAAAAGAGGGCTTTTTTTGGGCAGAACCAAACGGTAGTTCGGTTTCCATTCCCCAAACTGTTAAGAAACAAAAATCATTTTTTCCCCCTTTGTCTTTTGTTTTTTTTAGTCGAGCCTTCTGAGATGCTTGAAATTTAGATTTATGCCAAGGTTTAAGATAAAAAGGAAATAGGATTTTTATCTGAATACCATCCGTTAACCAGTTTCTTGGAAATTCTGTTTCGGATAGTGGAACCCCATTATAAGTACATTTAACATGCATTTCACGTTTCCAATCCTTTAAATCCTCGGACCACTCGGGAAATTGAAATAATAACATACGTACGCTATTTTTAATTATTATCAATAAAGGTAATATAATATATTTTCTAAGAATCGATTGAGTTACTAAGAGAGAACCTCTTATTATTTGAGCAAATAGGAAGCTATCCCAAGTTTCTGCAATTGCTATCCGTCTTTTTTCTTCTATTTTTGATTGTTCTTCTTCTTTTTTATCAATTTTTTTTTTTTTCCACATGAAATTTCTAAGAATTTTTTTTTCTAGCCCCCATATATCAAACGAAAAAAAAAAAAGTTTATCTATTCTATCAAAAAAAAGGGGGGAATGTACTTTTGCTTGAAAAAATTCCCCAATAACTGTTTTACGCCTTTGGGAACGCATGGATCCTTTAATTAGCTCTCGACGAAAATCAGATTGTTGTGAATAACGGATCAAAGCCATTTCATCGTTTTGATCAGAATTTTGATTATCTTTGAGATTAGTATAAATCTCGTCATGTGGCTCTTTATCAGTAAAAACCACTACACGTTTTGCTTTTCTTGAACGAATTCCAGGCTCCATTGGTACATTTTCTTCATTTTCGCCTTGCAATTCTTCCAACTCACTTATTAATTTGTATGACCATCGAGGAACTTTTTTATTGATTTCATGGAAATCACTAAAATTTTTTATAAGAGTTTGATCGTTGCTATCAGTTCTAACGATATCAAATAAAAATTTGAAAATTTTTATTTCTTCTTCTGAATGAATTTTTTCTTCTTGTTGGGGTTCTGAAAAAAAAGAAAGTTTTTTCTCTATTGACAAAGA